TGGTTTATATGGATTCTTCCTGGTTGAGACCATACATAAAAATGACATTGCCAAAAATTGACAAGATAATATTTCCACTTATTCATCAGAAGAGGAGTCTCTTTTGATGCCAGAATAGATTTTCCTCTATATCTAACATACTGCATAAAAGGATCCTTGAAGAACCATAAGGTGGCCGGAAAATCGTTAGCAAAGACTTCTTCAATAGGATATTTTATTTTTTCATAAAAAAATATTCGCTCAAAAAAGATACCAGAAGAGGTTAATCGTAAATGATTAGATTGGTTACGGAGAAAAAGTAAAATGGATTCAGATTCACATACATAAGAATTATATAGGAGCAAGAATAATCTTGGATTACTTTTTGCAAAAATAGATTTTTTTGGAGTAAAAAAACTATTCCAATTATAATACTCGTGAAGAAAGAGCCTTAATAAATGCAAAGAAGAGGGATCTTTCACGCAGTAGCGAAGGTTTTGAACCAAGATTTCCAGATGAATGGGGTAGGGTATTAGTACATCTGATGCATAATTTAAATGTGGGAATTTGTCCTCGAAAAAAGGAAATATTGAATGAATTGATCGTAAATTATAAGATTTTATGATTTCCGTCTCCTTTAAGGAAGATACTAATCTTAGGGAAAACGGAATTTCCACAATGACTGCAAATCCCTCCGATATAATTTGAGAATAAAAATTTTTGTTGTACCCCAAAAATCTATTTTGATTAGAATCATTAACGGAAATAAGACAATGATTCTGTTGATACATTCGAGTAATTAAACGTTTTATAATTAGTAAACTAGATTTCTTGTCATAACCTACATTATCCAACAAAGCGGATCTATTTAAACCACGATCATGAGCAAGTGCATAAATATATTCCCGAAAGATAAGTGGGTATAGGAAGTCATGTTGCTGAGATATATCTAATTCTAAATATCCTTGAAATTCTTCCATTTAAAATTCGATTTGAACTAGAAAAGAAATAGGTAATTTATTGGGTTATCAAACGATACATAGTACGATACAGTCAAAACAAGGTATTTATAGTAAGAAAAAACTAGATACCTCGGAAACAAGTCAAACTCATTAACGGACTCTCTAGCTCCTTATGTTTAGTTATAAGATAACAAGATCGTTAGAAGTCCTTTATTTTTTCAATCCAATCGCTCTTTTGATTTTGAAAAGGATCTCTTTATCAATATACTGCCTTCTTCTACACATTTATCTCTACCCCATAAAGGGGAATAGCTAATAGTTAGGACTCATAATAAATTTCTAATCCACTCATCAGAAAAGCCTTTCCCGCATTAAGCACTAATATATTTTTAACGTCTAATTAGATGGGGTAATCATTCAAAAATGAAGAACAGAAGCTCGTTACTTTTTATTTCCCTATAATTGTAACCTTATAGTAAGGTTCTACCCATTTATTCACTCGACCCCCCAAAAGATTCTTTTTAAAAAATTGTTAGACACCACGAATTTAAACAATTGAAATAAGATTTGGAACCTATTCAGTAAGAATGAAATATTCTCAGAATTATCCATTGCTACGACATGCTGCTTTTTCCATTCATTCCTTTCAGGATCAGTCGTGGTCTTACAAACTCTACCGATGGTATGGACGAATCTGTTGCTTCATACAAATGTGTAAAAGATGCTAGCCGCACTTAAAAGCCGAGTACTCTACCGTTGAGTTAGCAACCCCCAAAAACGAATTATAATGTGTAGATACAATCAGAATCCCAATAAATAACGAAATTGAATGGAACAACGCAATCAAACCATAAAAAAAAAATTCTAATCCACTCTGAACATAATAAAAATGAACAAATCCGACGAAAATACAAAAAATTCTCAGATAAAAGATAAAATAGGAATTAAAGTCAAAGATTTTCAAATATTTATAGACCGCCTATTGTCTCTTATATTATCCATTAATTAGTATATATCGAGTTTTTTTTTTATTTAAATCTTAATCAAAAAAGACTTCTTGTATGACAGAAAATCCAAGAACCCATTATTTGAATGAAATAAAATCTATGGAACAGGGATAAATGGATCCATTTATCCACGATCGGATTATATTTATTTGATACACTGTTGTCAATATGAATATTGAGAAAAACATACAAAAGATAAAACAAATTCTAAATCGAATTAACAATTATGATTTCAATCAATTTTTTAATTAATCAAATTGAAATTATTTAAATTGAAATAGAAAAAAACTAAGGACTTTTGTTGGATTGGCACTATATCACTATATATAATATTGGTGGAAGACTTAATTAAGGAAGACGGGGGGGAAGTAGAAAAAAAATGAGGTTTATTCAATAACTAAAATAAACGGGTTTGATCCTTTGTTTTTTTTTGTTCATAGAGTTCCAACGAAAATAACCCCATTGACGGTAATGCAAATAATGCAAATTTTTATGTCTATAGACCCAATTACTTATACGTCATTTCTTATTTATTCACTTGATATTTTTCTATACTATTTTATTTCGATTTAAAATTATTGGATCCATTATTATATCAACAAAATCGAAATCCATTTTTTGTCGTTATAAATAAACGACACCATTCCATAGTAACAATACTAAAAGTAACAATACAATACTAAACGGAAGTATGATATGAATAGAACAAAAGAGGAACTAGCAAAGAAAAGGTTATACAAAGCTATATACAAGTCATCCACACCTTCTTTACTTTAATTTATATTTTATTTCATTAATGGAATTTTGTTTGTTGATTAAGGCGAAGTTCCGTAAAAACCCCCGCCTTTTTTGAAATATCATGAACAGTTCCTGTAGGTTGAGCGCCTTTTTCAAGGAAATCTAGAATAGCGGGAACATTTAAATAGATTTGATTCTTTATCGGATCATAAAAACCCACTTTACGAAGATCTCTTCCCTCTCGTCGGGATCGAACATCAATTGCAACAATTCGATAAATGGCTTATTGGGATAGATGAAGAATACCCCCCCTAGAAACGTATAAGAAGTTTTCCCCTCGTACGGCTCGAGAAAATTAGAAATTATGTCTATGTATCGAATTACAATATCAAATATAGCCATAAAATCATCAAATTAATTAGACTATTGATTTAAGTACTTTTTTTTTGTTATTCTTATCCAATCAAAAATAAAATTAGTCGTATTTGCACCCTCATAACTCAAGTTGGATAACTCTGAAATAACTCAAAAGATAACCCTTTTTGATATTTCATTTATTGAGTGGTCTTTAACCCTTTTATTGTATGTCTCCTTTAGAATCTATTTAGATTCTTCATTCTGATCTAGTTGTTAAGACAATTGAAAAAGGTATTTACTTGTTCCAGGATCTTTGCCTTAAATCATTGGGTTTAGACATTACTTCGGTGATCTTTAAATCCTTTCAAAACGGCAGCAACATATCATTTTTTGTGATTTCTTTCTGTCAAAGAATCATACGAATGGTTGATTCCTGCGTAATACACCTTCCTTTTGAATTTGAAATTTTCTCTAATAGGACCTTTTAGGTTTATGTATCGAAAATATACTTACGAAGTTGTTCCAATTTATTGATTGATACTAACCCTAGATTCTTGCCCCTGAAAAAAAAATCTTTCTACTCGAGCTCCATCCTGTACTATATTACATCACCCCCCCCAAAAAAAGAGGGTTACAGCGGAACAGAACAAATGATGTCGAGCCAAGAGCACTTTCATTCCTATATAATATATAAAAAAATGGTGGATGTAAGACTCCACAGCGGATCATGTCCTTCAAGTCGCACGTTGCTTTCTACCACATCGTTTTAAACGAAGTTTTACCATAACATTCCTTCGGTTTGGAACCCATATGTAATTGATTCAATTATGGAATCATGAATAATCATTGGTTCGGTCGGTACATAGCAATCTATTTAACCCTATTTAATTAGATTAATAGAATTAATTATTGGAAATTCTATCTATTAGAAAGATTTTTTTTTCAAAATTTTTTCTATTTTTTATTTATATCATTCGATATTTTAAAATTTCGAATATTTTTATTGTAAAACTAAAATTAGTTAACTAATTATAACTAATATAACACGAATAAACAAGTTATTTTGAATCTGTATCTTCAAGTAACGTAATAGTGATAGGATAAATTCAACAATTTCACACGTCTTAAAGTACCAAGAACTCATAAGAGTTCGTTACAAAGATTTAATTGATTGAAAAATTCCCTATCCGATACAATTATTTGTATTTTGCATAACATATAGTTTTCCAGCAAGGACCTTTCGTTTTTTATCATCAGTAAGAGAGAGAGAAATCTATATTCTATATTATATTGGATTAAACCATCTGTGAGTAAAAAAAAATAGATAAAAAAACACTGATGTAAGGGAAGATTGCAATTTTATGTTGTTATTTTTTAAGATTTATACTGTAAAATTTGTCAAATGGGTACTATTTAACTTAACGAATCGCAAATTCATTTAATTTCCTATTTCATAGGCGTGTTATTTGAACTCTATTTAATTTGTGAAAAAGATATGATTCCGCAGATTATTAAAAAAATAAATACTAATCACATTCTATACCAATATTCTTAATAGAAAAGACTGTTCGAAAAGGCAATTTATATTAATTTATATTTAATTATATTATGATATATATTTGAAAATTAAAAATCAAAAATATATATTAATATAATGATCACATTATATTAATAATATATATAAACGGGGTATGATCTGGGACGGAAGGATTCGAACCTCCGAATAGCGGGACCAAAACCCGTTGCCTTACCACTTGGCCACGCCCCATTTTTTTCTATTAGACACTAATAAACACTAATATTGGTACGGGTTATTCGTCAACTCCAGTCTAAATATCTATTATTTAGAAAATGGATTACTAGAATTTTTATACATATGGACATAGAATTAAACTGAATTTATTGATCATTACATATAATTCAATTAAGATATTGTACGAAAGTATGATTTATTCTATTCTCTTTTGATTTGAGATATAGAAGGATTTTTGATTGGGTGAGTTCAAATCAAAGAAAGTTTTTTGGTCTATCTTATTTTCTTTTTATTAATTTTTTTCTTCTATCAATAATAACATATTTATAATAATAAAAAACTCAATTTATTAATAACTCAATCAAAATAAATACAATTATCCCCCCCCAAAAAAAATTTGTTATGCTTAATATATTTAGTTTAATCTATATTTACCTTAATTCTGCTCTTTTTTCCAGTAATTTTTTCGTCGCCAAATTGCCTGAAGCCTACGCTTTTTTGAATCCAATTGTAGATATTATGCCAGTAATACCTCTGTTCTTTTTTCTCTTAGCCTTTGTTTGGCAAGCTGCTGTAAGTTTTCGATGATATTTTTAATAAAGTCCCAGATAAATTCATGATTTATTTGAAAAAAAAAATGCATAGAATTGATAAGATCAGATAAGTCTTACACTCTCAATTCAAATATTGAAATTATTGTACAACCGCGACAAATCTGGATCATCCCACTGCATTTCTTGGTGTCAAAATAAAAAAGTAGGGTATGCGGTATAAAAGTGGAGAATCTATTCTCTTTTTTCCTAAAAAAAATCTTGGAGATTGTGTAATGCTTACTCTCAAACTATTTGTTTACACGGTAGTGATATTCTTTGTTTCTCTCTTTATCTTCGGATTCCTGTCTAATGATCCAGGACGTAATCCTGGACGTGAAGAATAAAGGATAAGGTTTTTGTTTTCTTTGCTTGATTTTAAACTGTTATTAGTAAGATTTTTTCTATTCCACATCTTTAAACTTCTTTAAGTATTCATTTTTAACTATCTAATTAAATAAAAAAAGAGCTCGCGATAAATTCGAAATAAAATACCAAGTCATCAACAAAAACGGAAAGAGAGGGATTCGAACCCTCGGTACGAAAAACTCGTACAACGGATTAGCAATCCGACGCTTTAGTCCACTCAGCCATCTCTCCTCCCAATTGAAAAAGGATAATACTATGTTACATTATAAAAAAGAAGGCTTGAAAACGCCCGTCATAGTATAGACTTTTTTGATTTCGTGATTTCGTCCGAAGGGGCTTTTTAGTTTCACGGCCCGGCTAAGTACTGACCAGGCCGGGCCCGGCCCTTTGTTCCAACGAATCATAAATAAAAAGATTTTTGAATTTTGAAAAAAAAAAATAAAAACACTTGCTTGTTATTGCGATTAAAAATAAATAAAAAAAATGATAAATTTCTATGATATAGAATCAAATGATATCGAATCAAAGTGCTTTCTTAGTTAGTCCTTTTATTCCAGTTTAAATAATAAATAAGGGAACTGTCGTTAATCCTTTTTTGTGTTATGGCTTAAGTTCGAGACGTATAGGTCAAAAACCTCGGGCAAAAAAACACTTGGTATTTAGTTATTTAAATAAAATGAATCTGCTTTCCCTAATCTCATTAGGTCCTCTGATACAACACGTAAACGCTCTAGTTTTCATGATTTTTTTCTGATCTTTTGTTTTACTTTTGATTAGGGTCGACAAAAGGTCCGATTATATACAATAATCGGATTGTAGCGGGTATAGTTTAGTGGTAAAAGTGTGATTCGTTCTATAACCCCCTATATAGTTAAAGGGTCTTTCGGTTTGATTAATATTCATATATTCATTCCGAACAAAAACTTTAGTTCTTAAAAGGATTGAATCCTTTACCTCTCAATGAAAAATTCGAGGAAGAATATACATTCTCGTGATTTGTATCCAAGAATCAATTTAAAATTGAAAAATTGGATTATGAGATTACGAAACATAATTTTTTTATTGGATCAATACTTCCAATTGAATGAGTATGAGTAAAGGACCCATGGATAAAGATAAAAAGTTTATTTCTAATCGTAACTAAATCTTCAATTTTCAATTTATATTATATAATTGAAAATTTATATAGGGGAAATTGAAGCAAAACAGCTATTAAACAATGTCTTTGGTTTACTAAAGACATCGAAAAATTGTTTTAGCTCGGTGGAAACAAAATGCTTTTCCTAAGGATTCTTTCAAATAGAAGTAGAGAACGAAGTAACTAGAAAGATTGTTAGAATATAACCCTCTTCTTTTCTATAGGGATCGTCTAGAAAGCGGGTTGTTCTGAATAGATTCAGACAGCAAAGCTGACATAGACGTTATGGGTCGGATTCTTTTATTTCGTTCATGTCTGAATTGGGGAATTTATCCATCTTCCATAAAGGAGCCGAATGAAACCAAAGTTTCACGTTCAGTTTTGAATTAGAGACGTTAAAAATGATGAATCAACGTCGACTATAACCCCTAGCCTTCCAAGCTAACGATGCGGGTTCGATTCCCGCTACCCGCTTTTACTTTAATCGTTAGAATCTTTAATATTCTAAAATTCGAAAAATGAATTTTTTATTATTTAATAATAAAATTGAATGAATCGAATTAATGTAATGCATAATTGACTTGAATACGAAATTCTTGAAATTCTT